GCCAATATTAGTACTGATGGTACGTAAATGTAATTCGTTGTTCAAACAACTATTGAGAGTTCCTAAAGCCCCCTGTAAGGCTTGTTGAAAAACCCGTTGTCGAACTTGATTAATTGCTCTTTGTTGTTCAAAATGAATGGTTTCATTTTTGTAATTTTCTAACTGTTCCAAAGTCTTAGAAGTTGCATTAATCAAATTTAATTTTTCTCGCTCTATTTCAGAGTATCCAGTCGTTCGAAACTGATTCGCTTCTATTTCTACTTTCCGTAAGCGGGCCCGGGCTTTTTCTAACTGGTTTAGGGCCCCCTCGCGTAATTCTTCTGAATTTTGAATAGTCTTCAAGATCCTCTGTTTTCGATTATCTAATAAATCACTTAACACCCCCCTTCCAAAAAAAATCAACACACCAAGCACTACGCTTAGATTTATTAGATTGGTTGCAAAAATATCAGTATTAAACCCGAAACTTCCGGCGGATGGCCAATAACCCAAGGAAAGGAAAGAATCGGTTACATTTTTCATACGATCTCCTCTTTCTTATAGTTATGCTTTCTTATAGTTATAGATAGACTATTTATATTCTTTTATTATGAATTTCCCTATTTCTAAATAGAAAATACTAAATTGAGTCAAAAAATATATTGATTTAGAAATGGGTTTTAATGGATTTTTTTCAATTGGAAATTTCCAATAAGCCTGATACTTATTCGATTCGAATTAGGTACCAGGTCTTATACGGGTCAGTTGCGAAATACCTCGTTTGTTACAATACAATTGCAATACTTCCTAAAAAAAGTTCGTCCATTGGACTAAGAAGGTAAAGGAAAAAATGAGTTGTATCCTCATCCTCAAACCGGCGATTTCCGTGGGTTGTTGTTCCTAAGTAATTTAATTGTAGAAGTTAAATATTAAAAGAATTTGAAAAAAACAAGAGCAGCAAATCCACGGAAATAAACAAAAATATGTGTTTTTAGGATTAAACAAAAGGATTCGCAAATAAAAGAGCTAATGCTACAACCAGCCCATAAATTGTTAAAGCTTCCATGAAAGCTAGACTAAGCAATAAAGTACCCCGTATTTTTCCTTCCGCCTCTGGTTGTCTCGCGATCCCTTCTACAGCCTGTCCCGCAGCAGTACCTTGACCAACCCCAGGTCCAATAGAAGCAAGCCCGACAGCCAATCCAGCAGCAATAACGGAAGCGGCAGAAACCAATGGATTCATGATAAGTTTTCCTCGCGCCAAAACAAAAATAAAGAAATAGTTAATGATACAATCAACCAATATTCAATTCACAATAACAGACGAAACGGAAAGGCTTCTATTGAAATCCCTATCTAAATTCACAATAGTAAGACAAATTAGATATATCTTTAGTTCATATATACCTAGTTAATGTCTAATATCACATATACATGTTTTTCCCCCAAACCGTAAACCAAATATTGTATCTTAAAGTCATCGGGATTCTCGAATCATTCTTCGAAAGATTCACAAGAGTTGTCTTATAGCGATTAGATTATATACACCTAGCTCGACCCCCCCTTCCTACGCAAACCAATCCATTTGTTTTTTTTACAACTCAAAAATATCGTACCTTTTTTACAATTACTCTAGATCGTTTATATCTTTATTTATACCTTATATTTATCTTCCCTAAGTGGATTACCTTAAACGGCGCATACATTGCGTCAGGCTAAGCTAAAAAAAACTGCGTCGGAAACTAGTCAATGATGACCTTCCATGGACTCGCCTATATAAGCCGCAGCTAGGGTTGCAAAAATAAGAGCTTGAATACCGCTTGTAAATAATCCAAGGAACATGACAGGTATAGGAACTACTAAAGGTACTAAAGAAACAAGAACAACAACTACTAATTCATCAGCTAAAATATTTCCGAAAAGTCGAAAACTAAGCGATAACGGTTTTGTGAAATCTTCTAAAATGTTAATAGGTAAAAGGATTGGGGTTGGTTGAATATATTTACCGAAATAACCCAACCCCTTTTTTGTAAGGCCCGCATAAAAATAGGCTACTGACGTGAGTAAAGCTAAAGCAACGGTCGTGTTTATATCATTTGTGGGTGCGGCTAACTCTCCGTGAGGTAACTGGATAAGTTTCCAGGGTAAAAGAGCCCCTGACCAATTTGAAACAAAAATAAATAGAAACATAGTTCCAATAAAGGGAACCCATGGACCATATTCTTCTCCAATTTGAGTTTTGCTCACGTCTCGAATGAATTCAAGGACATATTCAAAGAAATTCTGACCGTCAGTAGGAATGGTTTGTGGATTACGAACAGCTATAATGGCTGAACCTAATAAAATAGCAATTACGACCCAAGAAGTAATAAGTACTTGGGCATGGACTTGGAAACTTCCTATTTGCCAATAGAAATGTTGGCCTACTTCCACACCGGATATATCGTATAAACCTTTTAGTGTTTTGATAGAACATAATAGAACATTCATATTACCCTCTGAAAGAAATAGAACTTAAAAA